GCTAGCGTAGCTTAAGTAAAGCATAACACTGAAGATGTTAAGATGGGCCCTAGAAAGCTCCGCAAGCACAAAGGCTTGGTCCTGACTTTACTATCAACTTTAGCTAAACTTACACATGCAAGTATCCGCACTCCTGTGAGAATGCCCTACAGTTCCCCGCCCGGGAACAAGGAGCTGGTATCAGGCACATCCCTACTGAGCCCATGACGCCTTGCTTAGCCACACCCTCAAGGGAACTCAGCAGTGATAGACATTAAGCCATAAGTGAAAACTTGACTTAGTCAAAGCTAAGAGGGCCGGTAAAACTCGTGCCAGCCACCGCGGTTATACGAGAGGCCCAAGTTGACAGACACCGGCGTAAAGAGTGGTTAAGTTAGAATTTATACTAAAGCCGAACGTCCTCAAGGCTGTTATACGCACCCGAAGATAAGAAGTTCAACCACGAAGGTGGCTTTATTTAGTCTGAACCCACGAAAGCTACGGCGCAAACTGGGATTAGATACCCCACTATGCCTAGCCTTAAACATTGATAGTAACCTACACCCACTATCCGCCTGGGAACTACGAGCATCAGCTTGAAACCCAAAGGACTTGGCGGTGCTTTAGATCCACCTAGAGGAGCCTGTTCTAGAACCGATAACCCCCGTTCAACCTCACCTTTCCTTGTTTTTCCCGCCTATATACCGCCGTCGTCAGCTTACCCTGTGAAGGTTTAATAGTAAGCAAAACTGGTAAAACCCTAAACGTCAGGTCGAGGTGTAGCGTATGGGAAGGGAAGAAATGGGCTACATTCGCTATTACAGCGAATACGGACGATGCACTGAAACGTTCATCTGAAGGAGGATTTAGCAGTAAGCAGGAAATAGAGTGTTCCGCTGAAATTGGCCCTGAAGCGCGCACACACCGCCCGTCACTCTCCCCGAGCCCACCAACTTAATTAACTAAACCCTAATAATCGCAAAGGGGAGGCAAGTCGTAACATGGTAAGTGTACCGGAAGGTGCACTTGGAAAAAATCAGAGCGTAGCTAAGATAGAAGAGCATCTCCCTTACACTGAGAAGGCATCCGTGCAAGTCGGGTCGCCCTGAAGCTTTGTAGCTAGCCCGCTCAGACAACTTCAACAAACCCCTGTTAATAACCCCTAAGTACACCAGTATTTTTATTAAACAAACCATTTTTCCCCCTTAGTATAGGCGATAGAAAAGGGCCTACGGCGCAATAGAGAAAGTACCGCAAGGGAATGCTGAAAGAGAAATGAAACAACCCAGTGAAGCCTAACAAAGCAGAGATTAAAACTCGTACCTTTTGCATCATGATTTAGCAAGTGTAGCCCGAGCAAAGAGTGCTTTAGTTTGGTATCCCGAAACTGGGTGAGCTACTCCAAGACAGCCTATTAATAGGGCACACCCGTCTCTGTTGCAAAAGAGTGGGGAGAGCTTTGAGTAGAGGTGATAAACCTACCGAACCTAGTTATAGCTGGTTGTCCAAGAAATGAATAGAAGTTCAGCCTCCCGGCTTCTCTTTTCCCTTTAGTTTAACCCCTATTGATATACTTAAGAAACCGGGGGAGTTAGTCGAAGGGGGTACAGCCCCTTTGAACCAAGATACAACTTTATCAGGAGGGTAAAGATCATAATAACTAAAGGTAAATATTTGGGTGGGCCTAAAAGCAGCCATCCCCTTAGAAAGCGTTAAAGCTCAGATATACTAATTGACCCTTCTTATCCTGATCACCAAATCTTATCCCCCTAAACATACTGGACCTTCCCATGCCCCCATGGGAGCGATTATGCTAATATGAGTAATAAGAGAGCCTTTGGCTCTCTCCCTGCACACGTGTACATCGGAACGGACATCCCGCCGACCATTAACGGCCCCAAACAAAGAGGGCACTGAATAGTAGATCAAACAACAAGAAAAGCATTCAAGAACTAACCGTTAACCCTACACAGGTGTGCTCCTGGGGAAAGACTAAAAGAAAGAGAAGGAACTCGGCAAACACATAAAGCCTCGCCTGTTTACCAAAAACATCGCCTCTTGCAAACTTAACAAATAAGAGGTCCCGCCTGCCCTGTGACTATTAGTTTAACGGCCGCGGTATTTTGACCGTGCGAAGGTAGCGCAATCACTTGTCTTTTAAATGAAGACCTGTATGAATGGCATAACGAGGGCTTAACTGTCTCCTCTTTCCAGTCAATGAAATTGATCTTTCCGTGCAGAAGCGGGAATGAAAACATAAGACGAGAAGACCCTATGGAGCTTTAGACACGAAGGTAGATCATGTTAATAACCCTGAACAAAGGACTAAACCAGATGGAACCTACCCTAATGTCTTTGGTTGGGGCGACCGCGGGGAATTAGAAAACCCCCACGTGGAATGGGAGCACCCCTCCTACAGCTGAGAGCAACAGCTCTAGTAAACAGAAATTCTGACCAGTAAGATCCGGCAATGCCGATCAACGGACCGAGTTACCCTAGGGATAACAGCGCAATCCTCTTTTAGAGCCCATATCGACAAGGGGGTTTACGACCTCGATGTTGGATCAGGACATCCTAATGGTGCAGCCGCTATTAAGGGTTCGTTTGTTCAACGATTAAAGTCCTACGTGATCTGAGTTCAGACCGGAGTAATCCAGGTCAGTTTCTATCTATGCTATGCTCTTTTCTAGTACGAAAGGACCGAGAAGAGGAGGCCCATGCTTCAGGTACGCCTCCCCCTTACCTAATGAAGTCAACTAAACTAGGCAAAAGGGCATGCCCTCCTGCCTAAGAAAAAGGCATGTTGGGGTGGCAGAGCCCGGTAATTGCAAAAGACCTAAGCCCTTTCTACAGAGGTTCAAGTCCTCTCCTTAACTATGATTTCCGCTATCATTACACACATTATTAACCCTTTAACCTTTATCGTCCCTGTTCTCCTAGCAGTCGCTTTTCTCACTCTTCTAGAGCGGAAGGTGCTTGGCTATATGCAGTTGCGAAAAGGCCCAAACATTGTAGGGCCTTACGGGCTTTTACAACCTATCGCAGATGGCCTTAAACTCTTCATTAAAGAGCCCGTTCGCCCTTCCACCGCCTCTCCCCTCTTGTTTCTGCTAGCCCCCATATTGGCCCTAACCCTCGCTCTTACCCTGTGAGCCCCTATACCTCTTCCTTACCCCGTAATTGACCTCAACCTTGGTATCTTGTTTATCCTTGCCTTATCCAGCCTCGCGGTATACTCAATTCTTGGCTCTGGTTGGGCCTCCAATTCAAAGTATGCTCTCATTGGAGCCCTTCGGGCGGTTGCCCAAACTATTTCCTATGAGGTTAGTCTCGGCCTTATTCTTCTAAATATTATTATCTTTACGGGCGGTTTTACGTTACAAACCTTTAATGTTGCTCAGGAAAGTGTCTGATTAATTCTACCTGCCTGGCCTCTGGCGGCCATATGGTACATCTCCACCCTTGCTGAGACTAATCGCGCACCTTTTGATTTGACCGAGGGGGAATCCGAGCTTGTTTCGGGCTTTAATGTGGAATACGCAGGGGGCCCCTTCGCCCTCTTCTTTCTCGCCGAGTATGCTAACATTCTGCTTATAAATACATTATCTGCCACCCTTTTCTTAGGCGCTTCTCATATTCCTTCTATCCCCGAACTAACTGCCGTTAATCTTATAACCAAAGCAGCCCTTCTCTCCGTTGTTTTCCTGTGAGTTCGCGCTTCCTACCCCCGGTTTCGATATGATCAACTAATGCATTTAATCTGGAAAAGTTTTCTTCCCCTTACACTGGCCCTAGTTATTTGACATCTAGCCCTCCCGATTGCCTTTGCTGGTTTACCCCCTCAGGTATAGTACGGAGCCGTGCCTGAAGCAAAGGACCACTTTGATAGAGTGAACTATGGGGGTTAGAGTCCCCCCAGCTCCTTAGAAAGAAGGGGTTTGAACCCTACCTGGAGAGATCAAAACTCTCAGTGCTTCCACTACACCACTTCCTAGTAAAGTCAGCTAATTAAGCTTTTGGGCCCATACCCCAAACATGTTGGTTAAACTCCTTCCTTTGCTAATGAACCCGTACATCTTAGCCACCCTGCTCTTTGGTTTAGGCCTGGGAACAACAATTACCTTCGCTAGCTCCCATTGACTCCTCGCTTGAATAGGCCTTGAAATGAATACCCTCGCCATTATTCCTTTAATAGCACAGCATCACCACCCACGAGCGGTTGAGGCCACTACCAAGTATTTTTTAACCCAAGCCACCGGGGCCGCAATACTTCTTTTTGCGAGCACCACTAATGCGTGGATAACAGGACAATGAGATATTCAGCAAATATCTCATCCCCTCCCAGTTACCCTTATTACTCTTGCCCTTGCACTAAAACTAGGCCTTGCCCCAATCCATGCGTGGTTACCAGAGGTCCTTCAGGGCCTAGACCTTACCACGGGACTAATTTTGTCTACTTGACAAAAGTTAGCACCTTTCGCTCTGCTTATACAAATTCAGCCCACTGGCTCTACGCTTCTTATTGCGCTTGGCCTTGCCTCTACTCTCGTAGGGGGCTGAGGAGGTTTGAATCAAACCCAGCTCCGTAAAATTCTTGCTTACTCTTCCATTGGACATCTTGGATGAATAATCCTTGTTATACAATTTTCCCCCTCCCTAACCCTTCTTGCTCTTTTAACATATTTTGTTATAACCTTCTCGACTTTTCTTGTATTTAAACTGAATAGTTCAACCACCCTGAATGCTTTGGCTACCTCCTGATCGAAGGCCCCAGCCCTAACATCCCTCGCCCCCCTAATCCTGCTCTCCTTAGGGGGTCTTCCCCCCCTTACCGGCTTTATACCAAAGTGACTTATTTTACAAGAGCTTACCAAACACGATCTCGCCCCTACCGCAACATTTGCTGCACTCACCGCCCTCCTCAGCCTTTACTTTTACCTCCGTCTCTCATACGCCATAACCTTGACTATGTCCCCCAATACTACTATCGGAGTAACCCCCTGGCGCTTTTCCTCCTCCCAGCTTACTTTACCCCTTGCTATCTCAACTACAGCAACCCTCCTGCTACTACCGTTGACCCCCGCCGCAGTAGCACTACTCACCCTTTAAGAGGCTTAGGCTAGCACGAGACCAAGGGCCTTCAAAGCCCTAAGCGGGAGTGAGAATCTCCCAGCCCCTGATAAGGCTTGCGGGATATTACCCCACATCGCCTGCATGCAAAACAGACACTTTAATTAAGCTAAAGCCTTTCTAGGTCGGCAGGCCTCGATCCTGCAAGTTCTTAGTTAACAGCTAAGCGCTCAAACCAGCGGGCATCGACCTACTTTCCCTCGCCTTGTCAAGCATTTAGAAGGCGAGGGAAAGCCCTAGCAGGAGTTAGTCTGCCTCTTAAGATTTGCAATCTTATGTGTTAAACACCTTAGGGCTTGGTAAGAAGAGGACTCAAACCTCTGTCTATGGGACTACAATCCACCGCTTAAAAGCTCAGCCATCCTACCTGTGGCCATCACACGCTGATTTTTCTCGACTAATCACAAAGACATTGGCACCCTTTATCTAGTATTTGGTGCATGAGCCGGAATAGTAGGCACAGCTTTAAGCCTCCTCATTCGAGCAGAGCTAAGCCAACCCGGCGCCCTCTTAGGAGACGACCAAATTTATAACGTAATCGTTACGGCCCATGCGTTCGTAATAATTTTCTTTATAGTAATACCAATCATGATTGGAGGGTTTGGAAACTGACTTATTCCCTTAATGATCGGAGCCCCAGACATGGCATTTCCCCGAATAAACAACATGAGTTTTTGACTTCTGCCCCCCGCTTTTCTTCTCCTTCTTGCCTCTTCTGGGGTAGAGGCGGGAGCTGGAACGGGCTGAACTGTATACCCCCCTCTTTCGGGCAATTTAGCCCATGCAGGGGCCTCTGTTGACTTAACAATCTTCTCCCTTCACTTAGCGGGAATTTCTTCAATTCTTGGGGCAATCAACTTCATTACAACTATTATTAACATGAAACCTCCGGCTATTTCTCAATACCAAACACCCCTCTTTGTTTGGTCAGTGCTTATCACGGCCGTTCTACTTCTTCTTTCTCTTCCCGTGCTTGCAGCTGGTATCACAATACTTCTAACGGATCGTAATCTTAACACCACTTTCTTTGATCCCGCCGGAGGAGGGGACCCCATCCTTTACCAACACTTATTTTGATTCTTTGGTCATCCTGAAGTCTATATTCTCATTCTCCCCGGCTTCGGAATAATTTCACACATTGTTGCCTACTATTCAGGCAAAAAAGAACCTTTTGGTTATATAGGCATAGTATGAGCAATGATGGCCATCGGTCTTCTAGGCTTTATTGTGTGAGCCCATCACATATTTACGGTGGGTATAGATGTAGACACCCGCGCTTACTTCACCTCTGCTACTATAATTATTGCGATCCCCACAGGTGTAAAAGTCTTTAGCTGACTCGCAACTCTTCATGGGGGCTCCATCAAATGAGAAACTCCTCTCCTTTGAGCCCTGGGCTTTATTTTTCTTTTTACAGTAGGGGGTTTAACGGGAATTATTCTTGCTAACTCCTCCCTTGACATTGTTCTTCATGACACTTATTATGTAGTTGCCCACTTCCACTACGTCCTCTCCATAGGAGCTGTCTTTGCTATCGTAGCTGGTTTCGTACATTGATTCCCCTTATTTTCAGGATACACCCTCCACAGCACTTGAACAAAAATCCACTTCGGAGTAATATTCGCTGGTGTTAATTTAACCTTCTTCCCCCAACACTTCTTAGGCCTTGCTGGAATGCCTCGACGATATTCAGACTACCCGGATGCTTACACCTTATGAAACACCGTCTCCTCAATTGGGTCTTTAATCTCTTTAGTAGCAGTTATTATGTTCCTATTTATTATTTGAGAAGCATTTGCTGCTAAACGAGAAGTTCTAGCAGTAGAACTCACGACAACAAACGTAGAGTGACTACACGGCTGCCCTCCCCCTTACCACACTTTCGAGGAACCTGCATTTGTTCAAGTTCAATCAAACTAACGAGAAAGGGAGGAGTCGAACCCCCATGTGTTGGTTTCAAGCCAACCACATAACCGCTCTGTCACTTTCTTTATAAGACACTAGTAAAAAGAATATCACACCGCCTTGTCGAGGCGGAGTCGTGGGTTAAACCCCCGCGTGTCTTGCCCTTCTCCCTCTAATGGCCCATCCCTCGCAGCTAGGATTTCAAGATGCAGCTTCACCTGTAATAGAAGAACTTCTTCATTTTCATGACCACGCCTTAATAATCGTTTTCTTAATTAGCACTTTAGTGCTTTACATTATTGTGGCTATAGTCTCCACTAAATTAACCAACAAGTACATTTTAGACTCCCAAGAAATTGAAATCATCTGAACTGTTCTCCCAGCAATTATTCTTATTCTTATTGCCCTCCCTTCTCTCCGCATTCTCTATCTTATAGATGAAATTAATAACCCCCTTCTTACAATTAAGGCCGTAGGCCATCAGTGGTACTGAAGCTACGAATACACTGATTACGAAGACCTTGGGTTCGACGCATATATAATTCCCACGCAAGATTTAACCCCCGGCCAATTCCGCCTTTTAGAAGCAGACCATCGTATAGTAATTCCAGTAGAATCCCCTATTCGAGTTTTAGTCTCCGCAGATGATGTTCTCCACTCGTGAGCAGTCCCAGCTCTCGGCATCAAAATAGATGCAGTTCCAGGACGTTTAAATCAGACAGCCTTTATCGCCTCCCGACCAGGGGTTTTTTATGGTCAATGTTCCGAGATTTGCGGAGCAAATCACAGCTTTATGCCTATTGTAGTTGAAGCAGTTCCTCTAGAACACTTTGAAAACTGATCCTCCCGAATACTTGAAGACGCCTCGCTAAGAAGCTAAATAGGGTCTAGCGTTAGCCTTTTAAGCTAAAGATTGGTGACTCCCAACCACCCCTAGCGATATGCCCCAACTCAACCCCGCGCCTTGATTTGCAATCCTAGTCTTCTCGTGATTAGTTTTTTTAACCATTATCCCCGCTAAAGTATTGGCCCACACTTTCCCCAACGAACCAACACTTCAAAGCACTGAGAAACCTAAAACAGAACCCTGAACCTGACCATGACACTAAGCTTCTTTGATCAGTTTATGAGCCCCACCTTCCTGGGAATTCCTTTAATAGCCCTTGCTCTTACCCTTCCTTGAATTCTATTCCCTACCCCTACAGCCCGGTGACTAAATAATCGTTTTCTCGCCCTTCAAGGCTGATTTATTAACCGCTTCACACAACAGCTTCTTCTTCCCTTAAGTTTAGGGGGACACAAATGGGCTGCTCTTTTAACGTCCCTAATAATCTTCTTAATTACCCTGAATATGCTAGGCCTTCTCCCATATACTTTTACCCCCACCACCCAGCTCTCCCTTAACCTGGGCCTTGCAACCCCTCTTTGACTTGCAACCGTTATTATCGGGATGCGAAACCAACCCACCCACGCTCTAGGCCATCTTCTACCCGAAGGCACCCCCGGCCCCCTTATTCCAGTCCTTATTGTCATCGAAACAATTAGCCTATTTATCCGCCCTCTTGCGTTAGGAGTTCGACTAACGGCAAATTTAACAGCTGGTCATCTTCTGATTCAACTAATTGCAACGGCTGCCTTCGTTCTTCTACCTCTGATGCCTGCCGTAGCCCTTCTTACATCTACAGTCCTTGTCCTTCTAACCCTTCTAGAGATTGCTGTTGCTATAATTCAAGCCTACGTATTTGTCCTCCTCTTAACGCTCTACCTACAAGAAAACGTTTAATGGCCCATCAAGCACACCCCTACCATATAGTTGACCCCAGCCCTTGACCCTTAACGGGAGCAGTTGCTGCCCTCTTAATAACATCAGGTCTCGCAACCTGGTTCCACTTCCAATCTACAACCTTAATAACACTTGGAATAGCCCTCCTTCTTCTTACTATATACCAATGATGACGAGACATCGTACGAGAAGGCACTTTCCAGGGCCACCATACACCCCCCGTTCAAAAAGGGCTCCGCTATGGTATAATTCTTTTCATTACCTCAGAAGTTTTTTTCTTCCTCGGATTCTTCTGGGCCTTCTATCACGCGAGTCTTGCTCCCACCCCGGAACTGGGGGGCTGCTGACCACCCACGGGCATCACTGCCCTTGACCCCTTTGAAGTTCCCCTGCTTAATACGGCTGTCCTTCTTGCCTCCGGAGTTACCGTCACCTGGGCTCATCATAGCATTATGGAGGGAGAACGAAAGCAAGCCATCCAGTCCCTTACATTAACCATTCTCCTTGGGTTTTATTTTACTTTCCTTCAGGGCTTAGAGTATTATGAGGCCCCCTTCACAATTGCAGACGGCGTCTACGGGTCTACCTTCTTTGTAGCTACAGGATTCCACGGACTTCATGTAATCATGGGCTCCACTTTCCTGGCCATTTGTTTACTCCGTCAAATTCGATACCATTTTACATCCGAACATCACTTCGGATTTGAAGCAGCCGCCTGATACTGACACTTCGTCGACGTTGTCTGATTATTCCTATACATCTCCATTTACTGGTGAGGATCTTAATCTTTCTAGTACCAAAGTTAGTATAAGTGACTTCCAATCACCCGGTCTTGGTTAAAGTCCAAGGAAAGATAATGAACTTAGTTGCAACTGTAATTGCTATTACCGCCGCTCTCTCCCTCGTTTTAGCTCTTGTCTCTTTTTGACTCCCGCAAATGACCCCTGACCACGAAAAGCTTTCACCCTATGAATGCGGTTTTGATCCCCTTGGATCAGCACGCCTCCCTTTTTCCTTACGATTTTTCCTAGTCGCAATCCTCTTTTTGCTCTTTGACTTGGAGATTGCCCTGCTATTACCCCTTCCCTGAGGAGACCAGCTAGCCTCTCCTTTATTAACATTCATATGGGCTACAATCGTCTTGACTCTACTCACCCTAGGCCTAATCTACGAATGACTTCAGGGAGGCCTGGAGTGGGCTGAATAGGCAATTAGTTTAAGAAAAACCTTTGATTTCGGCTCAAAAACTTGTGGTTAAAGTCCATAATTACCTGATGACCCCCGTTCACTTTGCCTTTTCCTCGGCTTTCATACTAGGCCTAACTGGCCTAGCCTTTCACCGCACTCACCTTCTTTCCGCCCTTCTCTGCTTAGAAGGTATAATACTTTCTCTATTTATTGCTCTCTCCTTATGAACCCTCCAGCTTGGAGCTACTAATTTTTCCGCGGCCCCCATGCTTCTACTAGCATTCTCAGCTTGTGAAGCAAGTGCCGGTCTCGCCTTATTAGTAGCTACCGCACGAACTCATGGCACCGACCACCTACAAAGCCTAAACCTCCTACAATGCTAAAGATTCTTATCCCTACTCTTATGCTTATCCCAACTGCCTGAATAGTTAAACCTAAGTGATTGTGGCCTACCACTCTTACTCAGAGTCTTATTATTGCCCTCCTTAGCTTGTCCTGACTGGTAAATATGTCGGAGACTGGCTGATCCAGTCTTAATAGTTATATGGCAACGGACCCCCTATCTACACCTCTTCTCGTACTTACATGTTGACTGCTTCCCCTTATGATTATTGCCAGCCAGAACCACACAACCCTTGAGCCTCTTAACCGTCAACGCACCTATATTACCCTATTGACATCCCTTCAAATCTTTTTAATTATGGCCTTTGGAGCCACCGAAATTATTATGTTTTATGTTATATTTGAAGCTACCCTAATCCCCACTCTAATTATTATTACTCGTTGGGGTAACCAAACCGAGCGTTTAAACGCGGGTATTTATTTCCTCTTCTACACCCTCGCTGGGTCTCTTCCGCTCCTAGTTGCCCTCCTCCTCCTTCAAAACAGTGCCGGGACCCTCTCCCTACTAACACTCCAATACTCAGACCCCGTCCAACTTACGTCTTACGCAGACAAACTCTGATGAGCTGGTTGTCTTCTTGCCTTTTTAGTGAAAATGCCATTGTATGGAGTTCATCTTTGACTGCCTAAAGCCCACGTAGAAGCCCCAGTTGCAGGTTCAATGATCCTTGCTGCTGTACTTCTGAAGTTGGGGGGCTATGGCATGATACGGATAGTAGTTATATTAGACCCCCTTACTCAGGAGTTAAGTTACCCCTTTATTGTTTTTGCCCTTTGAGGCGTGATTATAACGGGCTCAATTTGCCTACGTCAAACAGACTTAAAGTCGCTCATCGCATATTCTTCCGTCAGCCATATGGGCCTAGTTGTAGGAGGCATTCTTATTCAGACCCCCTGGGGCTTTAGCGGGGCTCTCATTCTTATGATTGCCCATGGCCTTGCATCCTCCGCACTTTTCTGCCTTGCCAACACAAGCTACGAGCGAACACACAGCCGAACTATACTTTTGGCCCGGGGCCTCCAAATGGTTCTTCCTCTAATGACAACTTGATGATTCGTTGCAAGCCTTGCAAACTTAGCACTCCCCCCTCTCCCCAACCTTATAGGGGAAATTATAATCATTGCTTCTATGTTTAACTGGTCCTGATGAACGCTAGTACTAACAGGGGCAGGAACTCTCATTACCGCGAGTTATTCCCTATACATGTTTCTTATAACTCAGCGAGGCCCTCTTCCAACCCATATTATTGCTCTGCCCCCCTCTCACACCCGTGAACATCTCCTTATGGCCCTTCATCTTATCCCGCTGCTTCTACTTATTCTGAAGCCCGAACTAATCTGAGGCTGAGCCTCATGTAGATATAGTTTAAATAAAAATATTAGATTGTGATTCTGAAGACAGGGGTTAAATCCCCCTTATCCACCGAGAGAGGCTCGCCAGCAACGAAGACTGCTAATCTCCGCGACCTTGGTTGGACCCCAGGGCTCACTCGAACTGCTTCTGAAGGATAACAGCTCATCCGTTGGTCTTAGGAACCAAAAACTCTTGGTGCAAATCCAAGTAGTAGCTATGCACCCCACTTCCCTTATGATAACCTCAAGTTTGATTATTATTTTTACACTATTAGCCTATCCTGTGCTCTCGACCCTCTCCCCTCAAACCCAGCCTCCTGGCTGGGCTGTCTCCCACGTCAAAACGGCAGTGAAACTGGCTTTCTTCGTTAGTCTCCTCCCCCTGTTCTTGTTTTTTAATGAGGGCGCGGAAACGATTATTACCTCATGAAGCTGAATGAACACAACCTGCTTTGATGTTAACATTAGCCTTAAATTTGACCACTACTCAGTTATTTTTACCCCTATCGCCCTATACGTGACATGATCCATCCTTGAGTTTGCAGCCTGGTACATACATGCCGACCCTAACATGAACCGTTTTTTCAAGTATCTCTTGATTTTTCTTATTGCCATGGTTGTTTTAGTAACAGCCAATAATATGTTTCAGCTATTTATTGGCTGAGAAGGAGTAGGCATTATGTCGTTTCTTCTTATCGGCTGATGGTACGGCCGAGCTGATGCTAACACTGCCGCTCTTCAAGCCGTCGTCTATAACCGTGTAGGGGACATTGGGTTAATTTTTACCATAGCCTGAATAGCTATAAACCTAAACTCGTGAGAAATACAACAGATTTTTGCAGCCTCTAAGGACTTCGATCTCACTTTTCCTCTCTTAGGGCTAATTGTTGCCGCCACGGGCAAATCCGCCCAATTCGGACTTCATCCTTGGCTTCCCTCTGCCATGGAGGGTCCTACGCCGGTCTCTGCCCTACTACACTCCAGCACCATAGTTGTTGCTGGAATTTTTTTGCTCATCCGTATGAGCCCCCTTCTAGACGGAAACCAAACCGCCTTGACCACCTGCTTATGCCTGGGGGCCCTCACCACCCTTTTTACAGCTACTTGTGCTTTAACCCAAAATGACATTAAGAAAATTGTTGCCTTCTCAACATCTAGTCAGCTTGGCCTAATGATAGTAACCATCGGACTTAACCAACCCCAACTTGCTTTTCTACACATTTGTACCCACGCCTTTTTTAAGGCAATACTCTTTCTCTGCTCCGGCTCAGTAATTCACAGCCTAAATGATGAGCAAGACATCCGGAAAATGGGGGGTATACATCATCTCACCCCTTTTACCTCTTCTTGCCTTACAATCGGGAGTCTTGCCCTTACAGGCACCCCCTTTCTCGCGGGTTTCTTCTCAAAAGACGCAATTATTGAAGCCCTAAACACATCACACCTAAACGCCTGGGCCCTAGTTCTCACCCTTCTAGCCACCTCTTTCACAGCAATTTACAGCCTCCGAGTAGTTTTTTTTGTGTCTATGGGCCACCCCCGATTTAATTCACTTTCCCCCATTAATGAAAACGACCCCGCCGTTATTAATCCTATCAAGCGACTTGCATGAGGCAGTATCATCGCCGGCCTTTTAGTTACCTCAAGTATTGTTCCCCTCAAAACCCCAATCATAACCATACCCCCGCTTCTTAAACTAGCCGCTCTTGTCGTTACAATTACGGGCCTCCTCCTCGCCCTAGAGTTGGCCTCCCTAACAAACAAACAATATCAAGCCACACCCCACTTACCCCTTCACCACTTCTCTAATATGCTCGGGTTTTTTCCTTCCTTAGTCCACCGCTTCGCTCCAAAGCTCAACCTTGTCTTGGGCCAGACAGTTGCTAGCCAAATGCTTGATCAGACCTGGATCGAGAAAGTCGGCCCTAAGGCGCTTGCTTCCTCTAACGTCCCTCTCGTAACTACAATCAGCAATACGCAACAAGGTTTGATTAAAACCTATCTTGCCTTGTTCCTTCTCTCCTTAACCCTCGCTCTCCTTATAGCTACCTATTAGACAGCCCGAAGGGTCCCCCGACTTAAACCCCGCGTTAACTCTAAGACAACAAATAGCGTGAGTAGAAGTACTCACGCACTGATAACAAGTATACCCCCTCCAAACGAGTATATTAGAGCCACCCCTCCAATGTCCCCCCGAGATATAGAAAGCTCCCCAAGCTCGTCCGCCGGTACCCATGACGACTCGTATCACCCCCCTCCCACCACACTAGAGAATAAGCATACCCCAAGCACATATAGTACTATGTAAGCTACAACTGGGCGACTTCCTAAGCCCTCCGGGAACGGTTCAGCAGCCAGAGCTGCTGAATATGCGAACACAACAAGCATCCCACCCAAATAAATTAAGAACAGAACTAAGGATAAGAACGGACCTCCGTGCCCCACCAGGACACCACACCCTATGCCCGCTACAACTACTAGCCCCAAAGCAGCAAAATACGGAGAAGGATTAGAAGCAACAGCTACTAAACCTAACACTAATCCCAATAAGAACAAACACATAATATAAGTCATAATTCCTGCCAGGGTTTTAACCAGGACTAATGGCTTGAAAAACCACCGTTGTTATTCAACTACAAGAACCACTAATGGCAAGCCTACGAAAAACCCACCCACTACTAAAAATCGCAAACAATGCACTGGTTGACATACCAGCCCCCTCTAATATCTCAGTATGATGAAACTTTGGCTCCTTACTTGGTCTTTGTTTAGTAATTCAAATCCTCACTGGCCTTTTCCTTGCCATGCATTACACATCAGACATCGCAACTGCCTTCTCTTCTGTTGGCCACATTTGCCGAGACGTCAACTACGGCTGATTTATTCGGAACCTTCATGCCAACGGCGCATCTTTCTTTTTCATCTGCATCTATATACATATCGGCCGAGGCTTATATTACGGCTCTTACCTCAACAAAGAGACATGAAACGTCGGAGTTGTCTTGCTCCTTCTTGTTATAATGACGGCCTTTGTTGGCTATGTCCTACCTTGAGGACAAATATCATTTTGAGGGGCAACCGTTATCACAAATCTCCTCTCTGCGGTCCCCTACGTCGGAGGCTCTTTGGTCCAATGGATCTGAGGCGGCTTCTCAGTTGACAACGCTACATTAACCCGCTTCTTTGCTTTTCACTTCCTCTTCCCCTTTGTTATTGCAGGGGCTACACTGGTACACCTTCTTTTCCTACACCACACCGGCGGGAACAACCCTCTTGGCTTGAACTCGGATGCTGATAAGATTCCTTTCCACCCCTACTTTTCGTATAAGGATCTTCTGGGCTTTGCAGCCTTAGTTACTACCCTCACAGCCCTTGCACTTTTTTCCCCAAACCTCTTAGGGGATCCGGACAACTTCACCCCCGCCAACCCCTTAGTCACACCGCCTCACATTAAGCCTGAGTGATACTTTCTCTTTGCCTATGCAATCCTCCGATCCATTCCTAACAAATTGGGCGGTGTTTTAGCCCTCCTAGCCTCTATCCTCGTCCTTCTACTCGTTCCCATTCTGCACACCTCTAAGCAGCGTGGCCTAACTTTCCGACCAGTTACACAATTTTTGTTTTGAACTCTCATCGCGGACGTCGCCATCCTAACATGAATCGGTGGCATGCCCGTAGAGGATCCTTATATTATTATTGGCCAAGTTGCATCTTTCTTGTATTTCTTCCTCTTTCTAGGCCTCGCCCCCCTAGCCGGCTGGGTGGAAAATAAAGCCCTTGGATGATCATGCACTAGTAGCTCAGCGCAAGAGCGCCGGTCTTGTAAGCCGGATGCCGGAGGTTAAAGTCCCCCCTACTGCTCAAAGAAAGGAGATTCTAACTCCTACCCCTAACTCCCAAAGCTAGGATTCTAAGCTAAACTATTCTTTGCGCGTATGTACGTTTACAATAAATGTGTATAATGCATATATGTATTATCACCATTCATTGATATTAACCATTTCAATGGCATTCCAGGACATATATGATTTATCAGCATATCTAGGATTACACCATTCACATCGCACCATAAAACGATGACGTATATTAAAGCAAATGGCAAGATACCGACCAAACTACACACTCAAGAGTCAGCGAAATTTAAGACCGAACACATTTAATCCATATGTTAAGTTATACGTTTCCCAACATCCCGTCAGATAGCAGTAACCGATGTAGTAAGAACCGACCATCAGTTGATTTCTATATTGCTAACGGTTATTGAAGGTGAGGGACAAGTATTCGTGGGGGTCACACACAGTGAATTATTCCTGGCATTTGGTTCCTATTTCAGGGCCATTGATTGATTTATTCCTCGCACTTTCATCGACGCTTGCATAAGTTAATGTTCAAGTACATAAGTGAGATAACCCAGCATGCCGGGCGTTCACTCCATCGTGCAAGGGGTTTCCTTTTTTTTTTTTCCTTTCACTTGACATTACAGAGCGCACACGGTAATAACTAACAAGCGTGTACATTTAGTGATCCAAGCGGAGTAATAGTATGAGCGTTGAAAAGACTTTACATAAGCATTGCATATTATAATCTCAAGAGCATAAATAGTGCTTGTTCAATCGAGAGATATCTGATATGACCCCCGGTTTTTGCGCGTAAAACCCCCCTACCCCCCTAAACTCGAGAGATTACTAAGACTCCTGAAAACCCCCGGAAACAGGAAAATCTCTACTGGCTTATTTTGGGCCCAAATTGCGCTTATTTACACTATTAAAACAATGCGCAT